GGACGAAGCATTAGGGAGAGCCGGGGGCGTATTGTAGGCATAATAAATGTTTATGGCATATGCTGGCAATAATGTAATGGATATGCCAAAGTAAAAAGGCTAAGTCCGGGGGTTAAGGTTATAAAGTGTCTATATGCTATGTCTAGGGCTTAAAGTTTATTTTTAGTGTGGGTGCTCACATTACTGCAAGTAGATACGTTTAATGGGCTGTACACCAACATTACTAGGAACTTTCTTGTTTGTGAAGCTTTAAAAGAGTTAGCGGAACCCTCAGGATTCTGGGGGGTAGGGGGGTTTAATTTAAAAAACAAAAGGGGGTCACATAGAAACACTTCGAGTAATATTAAGATTTATGCTCTTGAGATTTTAATATGCAATTCTTCAAATAAAGTCTTCCTATTCTTCATGACATATACTCCGCGCAAGGAAATGTACACCCTTAAATATTCGTTTCTGTATGCACTCTGAAATGCAAAATGAAAGGAAAAAAAAAAAGAGAACCCCTTGCCCGATGGAAAGAACGCCCGGCATGCTGGGTTATCTCGCCATATGGGTTCCACCATTAACTTATGTCAGCGTCGATGAAAGTGTGAGGGATAATATCAATTAATGGCCCTGAAGTAGGAACCAAATGCCAGGAATAATTCACAAGGTGAAACCCCCACAATCATTGTCCCTCACCTTCAATAACCGTGATCATTCAGGAATCAACTGATGGTAGGCTCTTACTACATAGTTATTTTAACTCGACGGGATGTTGAGTCCAAGTGTAAATTAACGTATGGATATTCTGTTAGAACCATAAATTTCGACTAGTTTCCCGGTCAATTCCATGCTCTTTCCAGTAATGATTTATGTATACCTTTGTTCGTAATTGATATTTTAGTGGTTTAAATCTTTTGTGTCCGTCTTGAATATATGTATTTACACCATACATATATGTTGTATATAAATATATGGTGTAAATACATATATGTCTTTTTCAACATTAGTCGTCGTTTCTATTATTGCACAAGTAAAGAATGTATATGAGTTCTGTTGAAGGAGCAAGGAATAGTTTAATCAGAACCCCGGCTTTGGGAGCTAGTAGTAGGAGTTAAAATCTCTTTTCTTTGAGCATTTGGGGGGATTCGAACCTCCAGCCTCCGACTTACAAGGGCGGCGCTCGTTGCGGTTGAGCTTCAAATGCATGTTCATTTAAGAACTTTGTTTTCTGTCCATCCTGCAATAGGGAAGAAAACTAGAAAAAGGGTAAAATAGAGGACGGAAGCTACCTGCCCAATAATAATAAAGGGTTGCTCTGCTGGTATCCCCCCAATTCATGTCAGAATGATTACGTCTATAATTAGGGTTCAGAAGAGGAATTGGGATAGAGGGCGAAAGGTGAGTGTTCGTTGTTTCGAGGTGTGAAGGAATGGAACCACCATAAGTACTAGGATGGAGGCCAAAAGGGCGAGTACCCCGCCTAGTTTGTTAGGGATCGATCGTAAAATGGCGTAGGCAAACAGGAAATATCATTCTGGCTTAATGTGAGGAGGCGTTACTATGGGGTTAGCAGGGGTAAAATTATCAGGATCTCCTAGAAGGTTGGGGGAAAATAATGCTAGGCAGGCAAGCGCTGCAAGAAGAACTGCGAATCCTAGGAGATCTTTATATGAAAAGTAAGGATGGAAGGAGATTTTGTCTGCGTTTGAGTTTAAACCGATAGGGTTGTTAGAGCCAGTTTCGTGGAGGAATAAGAGATGTAGAATAGTTATGGCTGCAATAACAAACGGGAATAGGAAGTGGAAGGCAAAAAATCGAGTAAGGGTAGCATTATCTACTGAGAACCCCCCTCAAATTCATTCGACAAGTATAGTACCTACGTAGGGCACGGCTGACAGAAGGTTGGTGATTACGGTTGCCCCTCAGAAAGACATTTGTCCTCATGGAAGGACATAGCCAACGAAGGCTGTTATTATTACTAATAGGAGAAGAATTACGCCAATGTTTCATGTTTCTTTATAAAGGTATGAGCCGTAGTACAAGCCTCGTCCGATGTGGAAGTAGATGCAGAAGAAGAAGAATGATGCGCCATTTGCATGAAGGTTTCGGATTAGTCAACCAAAGTTTACATCTCGGCAGATGTGGGCGACAGAGGCAAAGGCTGATTGGACGTCCGGGGTGTAGTGCATTGCAAGGAAGAGACCTGTAAGAAGTTGAGAAATCAAGCAGAGACTTAGTAGGGAGCCAAAGTTCCATCATATGGAGATGTTGGAGGGGGCTGGAAGGTCAACTAATGCGTCGTTGGCAATTTTTAGTAGGGGGTGCGTTTTTCGGAGGCTGGCCATTAGGGTTCCTATAGTTGAATAACAACGGTGGTTTTTCACGCCATTAGTCCTGGTTAAAGCCCTGGTAGGAATTATGACGGTTTTTATGTGTTTATTGTTAGTGGGATTCGTAATAGGATATGTAGCAGTTGCTTCTAACCCTTCCCCGTATTTTGCTGCCTTAGGTTTGGTAGTTGTGGCGGGGATGGGCTGTGGTATTTTACTTTGGTTTGGGGGGTCTTTCTTGTCGTTGGTCTTGTTTTTAATCTACTTGGGGGGAATAATAGTAGTGTTTGCGTATTCGTCAGCATTGGCTGCTGAGCCGCACCCTGAGGGTTTAGGGAGTTGGGCTGTAGGGTCTAAAGCAGTGGCTTATGGGGTGTCGATTCTAGTTATTGGAGGGTTTTTTGTTTGAGGGTGGTTTGAAGAGTCTTGAGCGAACTTGGATGATATGACAGAGTTTTCTGTGCTACGAGGGGACATGGAGGGTGTTGCGCTTATTTACTCTTCGGGGGGAGGGCTATTACTGATTAGTGGGTGGGTTCTTCTTCTTACTTTATTAGTGGTATTGGAGTTAGTGCGAGGGGTTAATCGAGGGACAGTGCGTGCAGTTTAGTAGAAGATACTAAGTATAGCAAGGGCAAGGGTTAAAAGGAATAAAATGAGGTAGGTTTTGATTATTCCACGTTGGGTGTTGCTTGTTGTAGTAACTAAGGGGATGTTGAAGGAGATGATGGCTTTTGGGCCTAGCTTTTCTAGTCAGGTCTGATCAATTATTTGGTAGGCGATTGTTTGTCCTAAAACCAAGTTGAGTTTAGGTGTGAACCGGTGGGCGATAGAGGGGAAAAAGCCTAGTATGTTGGAGAAGTGATGAGGGGTGAGCGTGGGGGTGGTTTTAAATTGTTTGGTTGTTAATGATGCGAGTTCAAGAGCAGTGAGTAGGCCTATGATGGTTACAATTAGGGCGGCGAGTTTTAATAGAGTAGGTATGGATATAACTGGTGTTTTAAGAGGGGTAATATTAGAAGTGATTAAAAGTCCGGCGATAATGCTTCCTCAAGCTAGTCGTTTAATAGGATTAATAACAGCTGGGTTGTTTTCATTGATGGGGGATAAAGGATTAAATCGGGGGTGCCCCATAGAGACAAAGAATACAACGCGGAGGCTGTAGACAGCTGTGAATGAGGTTGCAAGGAGGGTTAGGATTAGGGCCCAGGCGTTTAGGTTTGAGGTGTTTAGTGCTTCAATAATTGCATCTTTGGAGAAGAACCCAGCTAGGAAAGGGGTGCCAGTTAGAGCCAGGCTTCCAATTGTGAGGCAGGTGGAGGTGAAGGGGGTAAGTTGATGTATGCCCCCTATTTTGCGGATGTCCTGTTCATCGTTTAGGCTGTGGATAATAGACCCAGAGCAGAGGAATAGCATTGCTTTAAAGAAGGCATGGGTACAAATATGTAGGAAAGCGAGTTGGGGTTGGTTTAACCCAATTGTAACTATTATGAGGCCTAATTGGCTTGATGTAGAGAATGCAACGATTTTTTTGATGTCATTTTGGGTGAGGGCACAAGTGGCAGTAAATAGCGTAGTTAGGGCGCCGAGGCAGAGGCATAGTGTTGAAGCTGTTGAGTTCCCTTCTATAAGGGGGCTTGTCCGGATTAATAGAAAAATACCTGCAACAACTATTGTGCTGGAGTGTAGCAAGGCAGAGACTGGTGTAGGGCCTTCTATTGCAGAAGGGAGTCAGGGGTGAAGACCAAATTGGGCTGATTTTCCAGTAGCGGCAAGGATTAGGCCGAGGAGAGGCAGGGTTAGGTCAAAGTCTTTGGCTGTAGCAAACATTTGTTGTATTTCTCATGAGTTCAAGTTGGTTGCTATTCATGCTATAGCAAGAATTAACCCAATATCCCCAACTCGATTATAAACTACTGCTTGCATAGCAGCAGTATTAGCATCGGCTCGTCCGTATCACCACCCAATGAGGAGGAAGGATATGATTCCCACTCCTTCTCAGCCAATAAACAGTTGAAATATGTTGTTTGCTGTCACCAGGATAATTATTGCGATGAGAAAAATTAGAAGGTATTTGAAGAATCGGTTTATGTACGGGTCTGTGTGTATGTATCATGATGCAAATTCTAGAATAGATCATGTGACGTACAGTGCTACGGGGGTAAAAATAATAGAGTAGAGGTCGAATTTTAGGCTGATGTTAATGTTGAAAGTAAGGGTGTTTATTCAGTTTCAGCTAGTAATAATTGTTTCTACCCCTTCATTCAAGAATAGGAATAATGGGAGGAGGCTTACAAAGAATGCCAGTTTTACTGCGGTTTTAACTTGAGTGAGGGCTCAGTCTGGGGCTTGGGGGCGGGAAAAGGAAGTTGTGAGTACAGGGTATGTTAGGAGAGCGAAGATAACGATTAGGCTCGTTGTTATCGTGACCGAGGCAGGGTTCATACTGCTGCTACTTGGATTTGCACCAAGAGTTTCTGGCGCCTAAGGTCAGCGGATGAACTATTATCCTTTAGAAGCAGTGTGAGTGAGCCCTGGGGTTTAACCAAGGTCGCGAAAATTAGCAGTTTTCGTTACTGTCGAGTTCTCTCTCGGTGAATAAGGGGGCTTTAACCCCTATTTTTAGAGTCACAGTCTAATGTTTTGTGTTAAACTATATTTACAGGAGGTTCAGCCTCAAATCAGCTCAGGCTTTAGGGTAAGGAGGGCCAGAGGAAGTAAGTGAAGGGTAATAAGGAGGTGTTCACGGGAGTGTGAGGGGTCTAAGGCAATGATATGTGTGGGGAGCGGCCCTCGTTGCGTTATTAAGAACATGTATAGTGAATAGCTTGCTGTGATGAGGGTGCCGGCCCCTGTAAGAATTAGGGTTCAATGAGATCAGTTAAACAATGAGGTAATAATTATTAGTTCCCCCATAAGGTTTGGCAGTGGGGGGAGAGCAAGGTTAGCAAGACTGGCGATAAATCATCATGTCGTTATTAGGGGTAGCACCATTTGTATGCCTCGTGCAAGCATCATTGTTCGGCTGTGGGTCCGTTCGTAGTTGGTATTTGCTAGGCAGAATAGGGCAGAGGATGTTAGTCCGTGGGCAATTATAAGGATTAGTGCTCCTGTGAAGCCTCATGGGGTTTGGATCAGAATGCCCCCTGCTACTAGACCTATGTGGCTAACAGATGAGTAGGCGATGAGGGATTTTAGGTCTGTTTGACGGAGGCAAATCGAGCCTGTTATAATGACCCCCCATAGGGCAAAAATAATAAAGGGGTAGCTAAGCTCTTTAGTAATTGGCTCCAGCATAATTATTATTCGTATCATCCCATAGCCCCCCAACTTTAGAAGCACGGCTGCCAGTACTATTGACCCTGCGATAGGGGCTTCTACGTGTGCTTTAGGGAGTCATAAGTGGATGCCATATAGGGGTATTTTAACTAGGAAGGCTAGTAGGCAGCCTGCTCACCAAAGTTTATCTGCGTATGAGTTTAGTAGAAGGGGCTGGGAGTATTGTAACGTTAAAAGTGACAGGGTTCCTGTGTTATTCTGTAGGAGAAGGAGGGCAACAAGCAGGGGGAGGGAGCCTGCTAGTGTATAAAATAAAAAGTAAGTTCCTGCGTTTAGTCGCTCTGTTTGGTTTCCCCACCGAGTAATAATTACTAATGTAGGGATAAGGGTGGCTTCAAATATAATGTAGAATATAATGATTTCTGTGGCGCTAAAGGCCATAATTAAGAAGATTTGTAGGGATGTAAGAAGGGTAATGTACATTCGTTGCCGGGTGATAGGTTCGAGGGCTGTGTGGTTTTGGCTTGCGAGAATTATTAAGGGGAGGAGTCAGCAGGTAAGGACTAAGAGAGGGGTTGATAGGGGGTCTGCTCCTATATAGAGGCAGAGGGAGGTTCAGCCCGTTTCCGATAGGTTTTCTAGTCATAGGAGGCTGGCTAGGGCAATAATAAGGCTATGGGTAAGGGCTGTGGGTCACAGTCATTTGGCGGGGGTTAATCAGGCTGTAGGGATAAGTATAATAGTTGGGATTAGGATTTTTAGCATTGTAGGAGGTTGAGGCTTTGTAATCGGTCGTTACCATGGGTACGAGCAGTTGCTACTAGAAGAGCGAGTCCTGTGCTTGCTTCACAGGCTGAAAAAGCTAGGAGAAGTATTGGGGAGGCTGAAAAGCTGGTCGAATTTAGTTGTAAGGTTCAGACGGATAGAGCAATAAAAAGGGATAGCATTATAGCTTCTAAGCATAAGAGGGCTGATAAAAGGTGAGTCCGGTGAAATGCGAGGCCTGCCAGCCCTAACATAAAGGTTGATGAAAAGGCGAAGTGAACGGGGGTCATTAGGTAGTTATGGACTTTAACCACAAGTTCTTGAGCCGAAATCAAGTGTTTTTTTTAGACTAACCACCTATTCGGCCCATTCCAGTCCTCCTTGCAGTCACTCATAGATTAAGCCAAGTGTAAGGAGGAGTAGAAGACCAGAGGCCCATAGAAATGTGATTAAGGGGGAGGGCAATTGGTCTCCTCATGGAAGAGGGAGTAGTAGGGCAATTTCTAGGTCAAATAGGAGGAATAGGATAGCTACCAAGAAGAAGCGGAGGGAGAAGGGTAGTCGGGCTGACCCAAGGGGATCAAAACCACATTCGTAAGGAGAGAGTTTTTCGTGATCGGGGGTCATTTGAGGGAGTCAGAAAGACACGATAGCAAGGATGGCAGAGAGTGCCGCTGTGATTAGAATAATTGTTGTGACCAGATTCATTTATCTTTCCTTGGATTTTAACCAAGACCGGGTGATTGGAAGTCACTTATACTGGGGTTAATACTAGAAAGATCTAGATCTTATTAGTGGATTAAGATGTACTTATATGGGGGTGTCAGAGAAGTTAAGATCCCCATCAGTAAACTGAGATGAATAGAAGTAGTCAAACGACGTCTACGAAGTGTCAATATCAGGCTGCTGCTTCGAATCCGAAGTGGTGGCGGGATGTGAAGTGGTGGTGGACTAGGCGTAGGAGGCAGACAACAAGGAAGGTAGAGCCGATAATTACGTGAAGTCCGTGAAAGCCAGTGGCTGCAAAGAATGTAGAGCCATATACTCCGTCTGCAATTGTGAAGGAGGTCTCATAGTATTCTATAGCTTGAAGGCAAGTAAAGTAGGCCCCTAAAATAACTGTTAGGAGTAGGGATTGAAGTGCCTCTTTTCGATTTCCTTTTGTAAAGCTGTGATGGGCTCAGGTTGCTGTGGCGCCTGAGGCGAGAAGGACGGATGTGTTCAGTAGAGGAACTTCTAAGGGGTCAAGAGGGGTAATCCCTGTGGGAGGCCAGCATCCTCCTAGTTCAGGGGTGGGGGCAAGGCTAGAGTGGTAGAAGGCTCAAAAGAATGCTAGGAAAAAGAAGACTTCGGAGATAATAAATAGGGCCATACCCATTCGGAGACCTCGTTGAACAGGGGGAGTGTGATCACCCATAAATGTTCCTTCTCGGACGATATCTCGTCACCATTGATACATGGTTAGGATAAGAAGAATTAGGCCTAGGGCTAATAAAATAGTTGAGTTATAGTGGAATCAGATAACGAGGCCGGTTGTCGTGAGTAGCGCGGCAGTAGCTCCAGTTAACGGCCATGGGCTCGGTCCTAGAATATGGTATGCGTGTGCGCGATTTTGGGCCATTAGGTGTTTTCTTGCAGATAGAGGCTTAGTAACAGGATAAAGACATATGCCTGAATCATTGCTACGGCAACTTCTAGAAGAGTTATTACAACCAGGAACGACGTCGAAAGGACGGCGAGGGTTGGGAGGTGGGGCATAATGTTTGCCGCCGCTGTTGAGATTAGCTGAATTATGAGATGACCAGCTGTGATATTAGCCGTTAATCGGACTCCTAGTGCCATAGGGCGAATAAATAAGCTAATTGTTTCGATGATGATGAGGACGGGGATCAGAGGTGTAGGGGTTCCTTCCGGGAGGAAATGGCTTAGGGCAATGTTTGTTTGGCCGTACATGCCAATAATGACTGTGGACAGTCATAGGGGGAATGCTAGGCTTATATTAAGTGATAGTTGTGTGGTGGGGGTAAAGGTGTATGAAAGAAGGCCCAGCATATTAAGAGAAAGTAAAAACATTATTAAAGAGACCAGTAGGAGGGCTCATTTGTGTCCGGGGACATTAATAGGGATAAGGAGTTCATAGACGAATCCGACGATGGATCAGTTTTGGGAGGTTGTTGTACGGGTATTCGCTCATCGGTATGAGGGGGGAGGGAGCAGAAGTCATGGCACGACTAATGCTAGGAGTCCGAGGGGTGTACCTATAAATAAGGGGGCTGCAAACTGTTGAAAGAAGCCTACTGCCATAATCAGTCTCAAGGGGCCCCTTCAGGCTTTTCTGCTAATAGAGGAGAGAAATTTTCAGGGAATTTAAAGCCTAATATTTTTATGGGGATTAAAGTTAATAACATCAGTCATGCACACGCTATATATTGGAATCAGGGGGATGGGTCTAATTGTGGCATTCTGCTAAGGGTGGTTGGGAGCCACCAATCTCTAGCTTAAAAGGCTAACGCTGTTACCCGGTTTAGCTTCTTAGCGAAGCGTCTTCAAGTACTAGGGCTGATCAGTCTTCAAAGTGTTTTAGTGGGACTGCTTCAACTACGATGGGCATGAAGCTGTGGTTGGCTCCGCAGATTTCGGAGCATTGGCCGTAGAAGACTCCTGGGTGTGACGTAATAAAGGCTGTTTGATTTAGGCGGCCTGGTACCGCGTCTATTTTTACGCCTAGTGAGGGGACGGCTCATGAATGAAGGACATCTTCGGCGGAGATAATAACTCGAATTGGTGATTCCGCTGGAACAACTATCCGGTGGTCAACTTCTAGTAATCGAAATTGGCCAGGGAGTAAGTCATTCGTAGGGATTATGTAAGAGTCGAATTCTAGTTCATCGTAGTCAGTATATTCGTAGCTTCAATATCATTGGTGCCCATCAGCTTTGATGGTTAAGTGTGGGTGGTTGATTTCATCGATGATATAAAGAATTCGGAGGGACGGAAGGGCAATAATGATTAGAATAATGGCGGGGAGAACTGTTCAGATAATTTCGATTTCTTGGGAGTCAAGGATGTACTTGTCAGTAGCTTTGGTCATTATTACACAGATGATGATGTATGACACAAAGGTGCTAATTAGGATAATAACTATTAAGGCGTGGTCGTGTAAGTGAATAAGTTCTTCTATCAGGGGGGAGGCTGCGTCTTGGAGTCCTAGCTGTTCGGGGTTAGCCATAGTAGTGAGAGACGCGGGAGTTAAACCCGCAATTATGCCTTGACAAGGCATTGTAATATGCAGATTTTACTAGTTTCTCGTGAAGAAAGTGACAGAGCGGTTATGTGGTTGGCTTGAAACCAACACATGGGGGTTCAACTCCTCCCTTTCTCGTATGTGTGGTTGAAGAAGGACGTATGCAGGCTCCTCGAATGTGTGTGAGGGGGGAGGGCAGCCGTGTAGTCACTCTACATTGGTTATAGTTATTCCAACGGACTGAACTTCACGTTTAGCGGAGAATGCTTCTCAAATAATAAACAGGAACATAATTACTGCTACAAGGGAGATTAGGGACCCAATAGAAGATACTGTATTTCAGAGAGTGTAAGCGTCAGGGTAGTCTGAGTATCGTCGAGGCATCCCAGCGAGTCCTAGGAAGTGTTGGGGGAAGAACGTTAGATTTACTCCTGCAAATATTACGCCGAAGTGGATTTTAGTTCATGTGCTGTGTAGGGTGTACCCAGAGAAAAGGGGGAATCAATGGACGAAGCCAGCAACGATGGCGAATACGGCCCCTATAGACAGTACATAGTGGAAGTGGGCTACAACATAATATGTATCATGTAGAACAATATCAAGGGATGAGTTTGCTAGGATAATGCCGGTTAAGCCTCCAACTGTAAAGAGGAAAATAAAGCCAAGGGCTCACAGTAGAGGAGTTTCTCATTTAATATTTCCCCCGTGAAGGGTAGCGAGCCAGCTAAAGACTTTTACCCCGGTAGGAATTGCGATGATTATCGTTGCTGAGGTAAAGTATGCTCGTGTGTCTACGTCTATTCCTACAGTAAACATATGATGTGCCCATACGATAAATCCAAGGAGCCCAATGGCCATTATGGCCCATACTATTCCCATGTGTCCGAAAGGTTCTTTCTTGCCGGAGTAGTAGGCGACAATATGAGAGATCATTCCGAATCCTGGTAAAATTAGAATGTAAACTTCGGGGTGTCCAAAGAATCAGAAAAGGTGTTGGTAGAGGATAGGGTCGCCCCCTCCTGCGGGGTCAAAGAAGGTTGTGTTGAGATTTCGATCTGTTAGCAGTATTGTAATCCCAGCGGCAAGAACTGGGAGGGATAGAAGCAGGAGTACTGCTGTAATTAGGACGGCCCACACAAATAGAGGTGTTTGGTACTGCGTCATAGCAGCGGGTTTTATGTTAAGGATCGTTGTAATAAAGTTGATGGCCCCAAGAATTGAGGAGACTCCTGCTAAATGCAGAGAAAAAATAGTTAGGTCTACTGATGCCCCCGCGTGGGCTAGATTGCTAGCCAGGGGAGGGTAAACTGTTCATCCAGTTCCGGCCCCTGATTCAACTCCAGAAGAAGCGAGCAGGAGAAGGAAGGAGGGGGGGAGAAGTCAAAAACTCATGTTATTTATTCGGGGGAATGCTATGTCGGGGGCTCCAATTATTAGGGGGACGAGTCAATTCCCAAATCCGCCGATTATAATTGGTATTACTATAAAGAAGATTATTACGAAGGCATGGGCTGTAACAATTACATTGTAGATCTGATCATCCCCTAAAAGGGCGCCGGGCTGGCTCAGTTCAGCTCGGATTAGCAGACTTAGCGCAGTGCCTACTATTCCGGCTCATGCACCAAAAATTAGGTAGAGGGTGCCGATGTCTTTGTGGTTGGTGGAGAAGAATCAGCGGGTGATTGCCACAGGTAGGATGGCCGAGTTTAAGCGGTGGGTTGTAGCCCCACAGACAGAGGTTCAAGCCCTCTTCCTCCCAAGCCTCGAGGTGTAATGACACGTAAGATTGCAAATCTTGAGTCGCGAATTAGTGTTCGCTGGGGCTTTCCCCGCCTTTTAAAAGAAGGCGGGAGTAGATGGATGCTCGCTGGTTTGGGCACTTAGCTGTTAACTAAGCGTTTGTAGGATCGAGGCCTACCTATCTAGGAAGGCTTTAGTTTAATTAAATCGTCTGTTTTGCATGCAGAAGATGTGGGGTAATTCCTGCAAGTCTTATCACAGGGGTTGGGAGATTCACACTCTCACTGAGGGCTTTGAAGGCCCTTGGACTTATGTTATCCTAAACCTCTAGGGGGACAGTGTTGCTATAATAGCAGGGGTAAGTGGTAGTAGGCAGAGGGCAGCTATGAGGGAGGCAGCTAAGGGGAGGGTAATTTGGTTGGATGGAAGTCGTCATGAGGGGGTGTTGGCAAGGCTATTAGGGGACATTGTTAGTGTCATTGCATAGGAGAGACGGAGGTAGAAGTATAGGCTGAGGAGCGCCGAGAGAGCGGCGATGGTCGCTATTGGGGCGAGGCCCTGTTTTGAGAGTTCTTGAATAATTAGTCATTTAGGCATAAATCCTGTAAGGGGAGGGAGTCCCCCTAATGAGAGGAGGAGAAGAGGGGCAAGGGATGTGAGGACGGGTGCTTTTGTCCAGGAGGTTGCGAGTATATTAACGTTTGTTGCTTTATTTAATTTAAATGTTAGGAAGGCTGAAGATGTTATAATAAAGTAAGTGAGGAGGGCGAGAAGTGTAAGTTGAGGGGAGAATTGTAAGATAAGTATTATTCAGCCTAGGTGGGCGATTGAGGAGTAGGCTAGGATCTTTCGTAGTTGGGTTTGGTTTAGCCCCCCTCAGCCCCCGACAAGTATGGAGGTAAGCCCAAGGGTTACTAGGATTGAGGGGTTATCAGGGTGAATTTGCACAAGGAGGGCAAAAGGTGCAAGTTTTTGTCAGGTGGATAAGATGAGGCCGGTAGTGAGGTCAAGGCCTTGCATTACTTCAGGAAGTCACGCATGTACTGGGGCGAGGCCTACTTTTATTGCTAGTGCCAAGGTAAGTATGGTGGAAGGCAGGGGATGTGTTATTTGCTCGATGGTTCATTGGCCAGTGAGTCATGCGTTGGTTGTGCTAGCAAATAGCAGCATGGCGGCTGCGGTGGCCTGAGTAAGGAAATATTTGGTTGTTGCTTCCACTGCCCGGGGATGGTGGCTTCGTGCTATTAGTGGGATAATAGCTAATGTATTTATTTCGAGTCCCATTCATGCGAGGAGTCAGTGTGAACTCATGAATGTAACTGTAGTCCCTAGGCCTAAGCCAAATATGAGGGCGGTTAAGATGTAGGGGCTCATTAGTAAAAGAAGGATTTTAACCGACATGTTTGGGGTATGAACCCAAGAGCTTAGAGTTAGCTTATTTTACTAGGAAGTGGTGTAGTTGGGAGCACAAAGAGTTTTGATCTCTTTAGGGAGGGTTCAAGCCCCTTCTTTCTAAAGGAGCTGGGAGGACTTTAACCTCCATAGTTCACTCTATCAAAGTGGTCCTTGGTTTCGGGCACGGCTCCGAGGTTACAGTTGGGGGGGTAGGCCAGCGAATGCGATGGGGAGGGCAAGGTGTCAGATTACAAGGGCCAAGGTTAGGGGGAGAAAGTTTTTTCAGATGAGGTGTATAAGTTGGTCGTATCGGAATCGGGGGTAGGAGGCTCGAACTCATAAGAACAGTATTGATAGAAGGGCTGCTTTTACCATAAGGTTGGTGGTTGTGAGTAGAGGAAATGTTGGGATGTGGGAAGCGCCTAAAAACAGGGTGGCTGAGAGTGTGTTTATAAGGAGAATGTTTGCGTATTCTGCTAGGAAGAAAAGGGCGAAGGGTCCCCCTGCGTATTCGACGTTGAAACCTGAAACGAGTTCTGATTCTCCTTCAGTAAGGTCAAAAGGTGCTCGGTTTGTTTCGGCTAGGGTTGAGATATATCATATTGCGGCTAAGGGTCAGGCTGGGATGATAAGTCAAATTGCTTCTTGGGCAATATTAAATGTTTGCAGGGTGAAGCCGCCTGTAAAGATGATGGCGTTCAGAAGGATTAGCCCGAGGCTAACTTCGTAGGAGATAGTTTGGGCGACGGCTCGTAGGGCCCCGATAAGGGCGTACTTTGAGTTGGATGCTCAGCCGGACCCCAAAATTGAGTAGACTGCCAGGCTTGACAGGGCTAAGATAAATAGAATTCCTAGGTTAAGGTCAGTGACTGGGTATGGGAGGGGCATGGGTGCTCAGAGTGTTAGTGCGAGGGTGAGGGCTAGTATGGGGGCTAAAAGAAATAAGATTGGGGAGGAGGTTGAGGGTCGTACTGGCTCCTTAATAAATAATTTTACTCCATCAGCGATTGGTTGAAGTAGGCCATAAGGTCCCACAATATTTGGGCCTTTTCGCAGTTGTATATAGCCTAGAACTTTTCGTTCGAGAAGGGTAAGGAAGGCCACAGCAAGTAGGACTGGAACAATAAAGGTTAGGGGGCTAATAATGTGGGAGATGAGGAGAGCGTACATAAGAGTTAGGGAGAGGACTTGAACCTCTGTGTAAAGGGCTTAGGCCTTTTGCAATTAACCGGGCTCTGCCACCCCAACAGTATGCCGTTATCTTCGGCGGCGGGGGGGGGGTATGACCTCTTGCCTATTTTAGTTGTCTTCATTAGGGAGGATGGGGCGTGCCTTCAGCATTGGCCCCCTCTTTTCGGTCCTTTCGTACTAGAAAAGGGCATATCATAGATAGAAACTGACCTGGATTACTCCGGTCTGAACTCAGATCACGTAGGACATTAATCGTTGAACAAACGAACCCTTAATAGCGGATGCACCATTAGGATGTCCTGATCCAACATCGAGGTCGTAAACCCCCTTGTCGATAGGGACTCTAAAAGGGGATTGCGCTGTTATCCCTAGGGTAACTTGGTTCGTTAATCGGCGTTGCCGGATCATTATTGGTCAGAAATTCTGTTAATTAGAGCTGCAGCTCTTAGTTGAAGGAAGGTAGTATTCCCATTCCACTCGGGGGTTTTTTATTTCCCCGGGGTCGCCCCAACCTAAGACATAGGGGCATGGCTCATTAGGTTTAGTCTTTTATTTAAGGGGGTCTTAACATGATATGCCTTGGTGTCTAAAGCTCCATAGGGTCTTCTCGTCTTATGGTAGTATCCCCGCTTCTGCACGGGGAGATCAATTTCATTGACTAGAAAAAGGAGACAGTTAAGCCCTCGTTATGCCATTCATACAGGTCCCCATTTAAGAGACAAGTGATTGCGCTACCTTCGCACGGTTAGGATACCGCGGCCGTTAAACATATAGTCACCGGGCAGGCGGTACCTCTTATTTTTAGTTAGCAAGAGGCGATGTTTTTGGTAAACAGGCGAGGCTTGTAAATGTTTGCCGAGTTCCTTCTTTCTCTTTTAGTCTTTCCTTAGGGGCACTCCAGTGTGGGGTTAACGGTTGTTTTATGAATGGTTTTCTTGTTGTTTATTTATTGTTCATTCCCCTCTTTGTTTTGGGGCCGTTAAGTTTCGGTGGGGGTTCGTTCCGATTTACACTTGTGCAAGGAGAGAGGGGGAGACTCTCTTATTACTCATATTAGCATGTTCACTCTCATGTTTGCATGAGAAGACCTGGTAATGTTAGGGGGTTAGGATTTAATTATCTGAATATATGGGAGACGGTAATGCTTGAGCTTTGACGCTTTCTTTAGGGATGGCTGCTCTTAGGCCCACCCGGGCATGTGCCTTAAATTATTATGATCTTTACCCTCCTGGGAAAGTTGTATCTTGTTTCAAAGGGGCTGTACCCCCTTTGACTAACTCTCTAGGCTTACTTTTGGTGTCTGTGGGACAGTATTCTGGGGGGGGGGGGTGTGTGAGTAGAGAAGCCTTGAGGCTGAACTTCTATCCAATTCCCAGGTAACCAGCTATAACTAGGTTCGGTAGGTCTGTCACCTCTACTCAAAGCTCTTCCCACTCTTTTGCCACAGAGACGGGTTTGCCCTACAATAGGCTGTCTTGGAGTAGCTCACGTAGTTTCGGGGGCCCAAACTAAAGTACTCTTTGCTTGGGTATTACTAGCTAAATCATGATGCAAAAGGTACAAGATTTAATCTCTGCTTTTTTAAGCTTTACTGGGTTGTTTCATTTCTCTTTCAGCGTTTCCTTGCGGTACTTTCTCTATTGCTCACAGTAGTCCCTTTTCTGTCGCCCATACTAAGGGGGAAAAATGGTTTGGTTTATGTGGTGGGGGTGCCTTTGGGGTTATAAATGTTGAGGGTTGTTTTTGTAGTTTTGGTGGGCTAGCTGGTTGGCGTCAGAGCAATCCGGATTGCACGGATAACTTCTCAGTGTAAGGGAAATGCTTTAGCTACTTAGCTATACTCTGGGATATTGCCAAGTACACCTTCCGGTACACTTACCATGTTACGACTTGTTTCCCCTTAACGGTTCGAAGCATTTTAGTTAGTTTCGTGTGTTTATTGTTTGGGGAAAGTGACGGGCGGTGTGTACGCACTTCAGAGCCGGCTTCAGTGGGACGCTCTGCTTCCTACTTACTGCTAAATCCTCCTTCGGATGTATTTTTTCAGTACATCGTTCGTGTTCGCTAAATTAGCGAATGTAGCCCATTTCTGCCCCTCTCATACGCTACACCTGGACCTGACGTTTTGGGTGGTACCAATCTTGCTAGCTGTTCATCCTTCACAGGGGTAGCTGACGACGGCGGTATATAGGCGGGATAGGCAAGAGAGGGTGAGGTTTAACGGGGATTATCGGTTATAGAACAGGCTCCTCTAGGGGGTCTAAAGAACCGCCAAGTCCTTTGGGTTTTACGCTGACGCGCGTAGTACCCGGGCGGACAGGGGATGTAAAAATCTGTCAGGGTTTACAGCTATGCATAGTGGGGTCTCTAATCCCAGTTTGGGCCATAGCTTTCGTGGGGTCAGGTGGGGTAGTAAAGCCACTTTCGTGGGGGAGCTTCAGTTTCTTCATAAGCGTATAACTGCTGTGAGGAGGTTCGGCTTTAGTTTGTAGTATGACCTTAACCACGCTTTACGCCGGTTTTTATCAACTTGGGCCACTCGTATAACCGCGGCGGCTGGCACGAGTTTTACCAGCCCTTATTAGCTGTTACTAAGTCTAGTTTTCACTTATGGCTTAAGGTTTATCACTGCTGAAATTCCCTTGGGGGTGTGGCTAAGCGAGGCGTCGTGGGCTAACTGGGGGTTGTGCCTGATGCCAGCTCCTCGTTTTAGGATATAAAACTGTCAGGGCATTACTCACGGGGGCGCGGATACTTGCATGTGTAAATACAGCTACAGTTGATGATAAGGCCAGGACCAGACCTTTATGTGCTTGCGGGGCTTTTCTAAGGCCCGTCTTAACATCTTCAGTGTTATGCTTTAAAGTTAAGCTACGCTGGC